ATCCCCCAAAACAGTCACTATATGAGGTATCGATCATATAGTTGTAGCAACTGAAAATTTTTCCAAAAAAAGAAATTGGATTTCCGGGTTGTGAATAATAAGGGGATGTAGATAAATTAAATGGAAGGACGATAGATAGAAAGAAAAAAATATCAACGATATATGATTCCAATATGTATGGTTTATGAATCATTTTATAAAAGGCAGTGTGATAAAGCATCAATACTGAAAAAGTAAAGAGCCCCGAGTTAATAGAAACTGAGGAGATTAACTCGGAAATGCATTTTGTCGGGAGCTCCATTGTCGAGTTTAGGCCTAATCATTAACGGAGAAGCTATGGGAACGACGGAACCCGTGACTGCATAGGATTCTATTGAAAACGAATCCTAATGATTCATTGGGTGGGATGGCGGAACGGACCAGGAACCAATTAATTCAATTTTTCTGAAATAGTCATGGGTTGACCCTACAAATGAAGCAGAAAAGAGTCAATATTCGCCCGCGAAACATTGATTTTTTGGATTAATAAATTAAAAAAAAAAAGTTAAAAAAGAATTCGTTATCGTTATGTTATAATGTGTTAGATTTAAATTAAAATTAGATTTAAATTAAAAAAAAAACATTAACTAAATTAACTAACTAAATTAACTTATTATATAATACTAAACTAAATTAACTTATTATATAAATATATAAATATAAATAATTTATATAAATATATAAATATAAATAATATTATATAATATAAATATATAATAAAAAAAAAATATATAAACTTTATATAAATATACTTTATATAAATATAAATTTATATAAATATAAACTAATAAATATTAAATTTAATATATAATTAAATATATATATTTAATTTAAATTTAATAAATATAATATATAATTTTTTAATAAATATTTAATAAATATATAATTTAATATATAATAATTTAATATATAATAAATATTAAACTATTATAAATAAATATTAAACTATTATATAATAAAACTATATAATATTATATAATAAAACTATATAATATAAAAATTTAAAAATACATATATATATATCTTGTAGGTAAATATATCTTGCATGCAGCTTTCTTTCCTGTGTAATATCAATAAATCCCATTATTTAGTGTATTATTAATAAAATACATGTGTATCTGTAATATTATTGAATCCTTTATATTGAATTGTTTCTTCTTTCGCGAGGAGCCGGATGAGAAGAAACTCTCATGTCCGGTTCTGCAGTAGAGATGGAAGAGGGAAACAACCATCAACTATAACCCTAAAAGAACCAGATTCCGTAAACAACATAGAGGAAGAATGAAAGGAATATCTTATAGAGGCAATCATATTTGTTTCGGAAGATACGCTCTTCAGGCACTTGAACCCGCTTGGATCACAGCTAGACAAATAGAAGCGGGGCGAAGAGCAATGACCCGATATGCGCGTCGTGGTGGAAAAATATGGGTACGTATATTTCCCGACAAACCTGTTACAGTAAGACCTACAGAAACACGTATGGGTTCGGGGAAAGGGTCTCCCGAATATTGGGTATCTGTTGTTAAACCGGGTCGAATACTTTATGAAATGGGCGGAGTATCCGAAACTGTGGCCAGAGCAGCCATTTCAATAGCTGCGTGCAAAATGCCTATACGAACTCAATTTATTATTGCGGGATAGAGATGTAGAACAAAAGAAAAGGGTATTAGGAATGAAAAAATACAATTGCGGGTTTATTTATTTTTAGACAGATAATATTTCTTTTCTTCATCCTTTGCATTGAAAGAGCAGATAAAAAATGATATGATTCAACCTCAGACCCTTTTGAATGTAGCGGATAATAGCGGGGCTCGAGAATTGATGTGTATTCGAATTTTAGGAACTAGTAATCGCCGATATGCTCATATTGGTGACGTTATTGTTGCTGTAATCAAAGAAGCAGTGCCAAATATGCCGCTTGAAAGATCAGAAGTAATTAGAGCTGTAATTGTACGTACGTGTAAAGAACTCAAGCGTGAAAACGGTATGAGAATACGATATGATGACAATGCAGCAGTTGTCATTGATCAAGAAGGAAATCCAAAAGGGACTCGAGTTTTTGGTGCAATCGCCAGGGAATTGAGAGAATTCAATTTCACTAAAATCGTCTCATTAGCTCCTGAAGTATTCTAAATATTAGTAGATGAAATTATGATATATTAGAATATCTGAAATAGATAAATTAGTAGATTGTATCTCAAGCATATATTTTTTTTATGAATTTATAAAAAAAAAAGAAAAAAAAAAAAAATAAACACGTTGATTATATCAAAATTAGGAGGCAACTATAATTATAGTTCATCATGGGTAGGGACACTATTGCCGAAATAATAACTTCTATAAGAAATGCTGACATAAAAAAAAAAGGAACGGTTCGAATAGCATCTACTAATATCACCGAAAACATTGTTAAAATACTTCTACGAGAAGGTTTTATTGAAAACGTTAGAAAACATCGAGAAAGTAAGAAAAATTTCTTGGTTTCAACCCTGCGACATAAAAGAACTAGGGAAAGAATATATAAAACTATTTTAAAGCGTATCAGCCGACCCGGTCTACGAATCTATTCCAACTACCAACGAATTCCTAGGATTTTAGGCGGAATGGGGATTGCTATTCTTTCTACTTCTCGAGGTATAATGACAGATCGAGAAGCTCGCCTAGAAGGAGTTGGGGGAGAAATTTTGTGTTATATATGGTGATCCTTTTCCTACGATATCCTAATTTGATCTCTAACTTCCCAGTTGTGAAAAGAATGAAAAGAAAAAGAGAGGAAAAATGAGTTATATGACTGCTCCCTCATTAATTGATACTTCAAGGAAGGGTTGCCCGGAATGAAAGAATAAAAATGGATTCATGAGGGTTTAATTACTGAATCACTTCTCAATGGTATGTTCCGGGTCCCTTTAGACAATGAAAATCTAATTCTAGGTTATGTTTCGGGGAGGATTCGACGCGGTTTTATCCGGCAGGAGATAGAGTCAAAATCGAAGTAAGTAGTTATGATTCAACCAGCAGGGGACGTCTAATTTATAGACTTCGCAACGAAGATTTGAACGATTAGGAGATTTTTTGAATTTCATTCGTGGGGATACAATTTGAGGTTCAAAAATTAAGGAAACTTTTTTTATTTCAAAGAATAGATTCAGAATTAAGGTAAGGAATCGTAAATATGAAAATAAGGGCTTCTGTTCGTAAAATTTGTGAAAAATGTCGACTGATCCGTAGGCGCGGACGAATTATAGTGATTTGTTCTAATCCAAGACATAAACAGAGACAAGGATAATCTTTTTGGCTTTCTAAAGGAAGGATCAATGTAAAAATAAAGAATCTGTTTTAACATGAAATGGATATCTCCGTATATTTCTGACTCATATTTATGAGATGATAAAATATGACAAAACCTATACCAAGAATTAGTTCACGTAGAAATGGACGTATTGGTTCGCGTAAGAATGGACGTAGAATACCAAAAGGAATTATTCATGTTCAAGCGAGTTTCAACAATACCATTGTAACTGTTACAGATGTACGAGGGCGAGTGGTTTCTTGGTCCTCCGCGGGTACTTCTGGATTCAAAGGCGCAAAAAGAGGAACACCTTTTGCTGCTCAAGCCGCAGCATCAAATGCTATTCGTACAGTAGTCGATCAAGGTATGCAACGCGCAGAAGTCATGATAAAAGGTCCTGGTCCCGGACGAGATGCAGCATTACGAGCTATTCGTCGAAGTGGTATACTATTAAGTTTCGTACGCGATGTAACTCCTATGCCACATAATGGATGTAGACCCCCTAAAAAAAGACGTGTATAGAAATAAGAATTGAACGGATTTCAAGAGAAATAAATGATTCAATAATCTAATCAAATAACAATAATATATTATTATGGTTCGAGAGGAAATAGCAGGATCCACTCGAACACTACAGTGGAAGTGTGTTGAATCAAGAATAGACAGTAAGCGTCTTTATTATGGGCGTTTCGTTCTGTCCCCGCTTATGAAAGGTCAAGCCGATACCATAGGTATTGCTATGCGACGGATTTTACTTGAAGAAATAGAAGGAACATGTATAACACGTGCAAAATCTGAAAAAGTACCACATGAATATTCTACGATAGTGGGTATTGAAGAATCAGTACATGAAATTTTAATGAATTTGAAAGAAATTGTATTGAGAAGTAATCTATATGGCACTCGAGACGCATCCATTTGCGTCAAAGGCCCCAGATACATAACAGCTCAAGATATTATCCTACCACCTTCTGTGGAAATAGTTGACACTACACAGTATATAGCTACCCTGACAGAGCCTCTTGATTTGTGTATTGAATTACAAATCCAAAGAGATCGCGGATATCGTATGAGACCCACAAATAACTCTCAAGATGGAAGTTATCCTATAGATGCTGTATCCATGCCTGTTCGAAATGCGAATCATAGTATTTATTCTTATGGGAATGGAAATGAAAAACAAGAGATCCTTTTTCTAGAAATATGGACAAATGGAAGTTTAACTCCTAAAGAAGCACTCCATGAAGCTTCTCGTAATTTGATTGATTTATTTATTCCTTTTCTACATGCAGAGGAAAAGGACATTAATTTCGAAGAAAATAAAAGCAGATTTACTCTACCCCTTTTTACCTTTCATGATAGATTAGCTAATCTAAAGAAAAACAAAAAAGAAATTGCATTGAAATGTATTTTTATTGACCAATCAGAATTGCCTTCCAGGACCTATAATTGTCTCAAAAGGTCCAATATACATACATTATTGGACCTTTTGAGTAACAGTCAAGAAGATCTTATGAAAATTGAATATTTTCGGATAGAAGATGTAAAACAGATAGTGGACATTCTACAGAAGCATTTCACAATTAATTTACCTAAGACTAAGTTTTCATTTTAAATCTATCACAATTACTTCATCTTTTTCTTTTTTTTTTTTCTATTTTATAAAAAAAAAGTTTATATATTATATAATATATAAAAAAAGAAGAAATTTTTGAATCTTAAGCACAATCCGTATTGAGATGGATTAAAAATAATGTATCTAGGGAAGATTCAGTTTGAATCGACTATTCCCTAGATACCTACGCGCAGTATTTCACGGTTGAATCAATTTAAAAAAGACCTAAAGTAAGGGATTTATCAATAGGTAATGTTGCTCCAATACCTAACCAAAGAGCTACTGCGGTACCGATCAAAAAGACTGTTGTAGCTACTGGACGACGAAATGGATTTTGGAATTTATTGACATTCTCCAAAAAGGGTACTGTTAATAATCCCGTTGGTACTGAAACCATTAAAAGAACACCCAACAACTTATTGGGTACTGTGCGAAGTATTTGAAATACGGGAAAGAAGTACCATTCGGGTAATATTTCCAAGGGAGTTGCAAATGGATCTGCCGGTTCACCAATCATTGAGGGTTCTAGGACCGCTAAGCCTACGTTACATGCTATAGTACCCAAAATAACTACTGGAAAAATATATAAAAGATCATTTGGCCATGCGGGTTCTCCGTAATAATTATGTCCCATCCCTTTAGCCAATTTAGCTCTTAATACAGGATCATTCAAGTCAGGTTTCTTTGTTATTGGGATAGGTGAATTCTTATGGATCCACCCCCCGAAGGAACCGGACATGAGAATTTTTCATCATCCGGCTCGAGCAAGAATCAAATCAAAGGAATGACAGAAGTGGATCTATACCAAATCTATATTTCATCCATATCTACACGTATATAATGACTCTATGTAAGAAAATATTTATCGAAAACTCCATTTTCCGGAGTTGCAACTATTCGTTGGCAAGAATTAAGTTCTTACAGGTAAATGCTCAATATCCAAGTAGGCTTAAAATTTTGATCATGATCAAGTGCTTTTTGGATTATCTCATATCTTGTGGGATTATCTCATATCTTGTGATTGGTATTTATTCTCATAATATCTTGAGTCTTCTTAAATACAAAGAATTTACTTGTTACTAATACAGTTTAACCTCTGTTCTTCCTTAGATCCCTTATTTCACTCCGATAGTATCATGGATCTGGATGGATGCAAAGGAAATGGATGCATTTCCATACTATAAACTATAAATAAGTAAGTAGAATAGATAGAACATAATCCAGATTATGCCACATCATCTATTTTACGGGATCTTACGGAGCCTGTTCGTGCATGACATGGATTCGAGTATGATCATGGAAAAGATTCTCCTCAAGCGAACCAGCCTATCTTCCGCTACGTAGGGGGACTCGCGCGGTGATTGGATGCGGAGACACATTTGGTTGTGAATTCCAATGTGGCGGATAAAATCATATATCCGCATGGCCCAATCAATAGTTCAAGTCACACACTCCCATAATCCATCTTCTCTTCGGAGGATCCACTTCAACTATTCATATCAAAGTATCAAATAAAGAATACTTCGGAGTTGAAGAGAAATATCCAAATAACATGTCTTATTTTTTTTTTCAATAATCCATATTTGTAGCAATGAGATACTATTGTTCCTTTCCGAAATAATATATGATCGATTACAAATATCTATGATCTGTCTTCTTTAGGTTATAAAGGACCTGAAATACCTTGCTTACGTATCATTGAGAAGTGCATTAACATAAATACGGCAGTAAGGAGAGGCAATACAAAAGTGTGTAAACTATAAAAACGAGTCAAAGTGGATTGACCCACACTAGCACTTCCGCGTAATAACTCTACCAAAGGCGATCCTATTACAGGAATAGCTTCAGGTACGCCTGTCACAATTTTGACTGCCCAATAACCAATTTGGTCCCAAGGTAAGGAATAACCAGTTACACCAAAAGATGCAGTCAATACAGCGAGAACTACACCCGTAACCCAAGTTAATTCGCGAGGTTTTTTAAATCCGCCTGTGAGATACACACGAAATACGTGCAAAATCATCATTAGAACCATCATACTTGCTGACCATCGATGAACTGATCGGATTAACCAACCAAAGTTGGCCTCAGTCATTATGTATTGAACAGAGGAAAAGGCCTCTGTAACAGTTGGTCGATAATAAAAAGTCATAGCAAAACCCGTAGCTACTTGTACTAAAAAACAAGTAAGTGTGATCCCCCCTAGACAATAAAATATGTTGACGTGAGGAGGAACATATTTACTAGTTATATCATCTGCAATCGCCTGAATCTCGAGACGCTCTTCGAACCAGTCATATACTTTATTGAGATAGGTAAATCGAGGTAACTCCCCCCCCCCCCGAGAACCATATATGAGAATTTCATCTCGTACGGCTCAAGCAAAAACATACAAATACTGTTTCAACGGATATGTAATAGAAAATTTTAAACTTCTTAGCCACTTGATTCAATCTACCCCGAAGATCCGAAGAAATAAAAATCCGAAATCTGTTCTTTGTGATGATAATGCCAAAAAATATCAAGTTAGCTCATCCGTCTTTCTTTTTTATATTGATTATTACAGGCCTCTTGAATCTTCTCTTCTCCTATTTAGTATTTTATTTGAGTTTTTTTGCGTAATGAAAATTGACTATTGTTTTACTTTTGATAAGAATTCTCTTGTTGAGACCCTATGAATCAATTGAAACCTCAGATTCATACTAGAACCACGATGATTCATCAATAAGTCCCCAAACAAAACTCAAAGGTTCTCTGAGTAAGAACCATTTGATCATCACTTATTTAATGAATAGATGTAATGACTCAACAAAATCCAGAGAAATAGTTGTACTTCCGTCAAAGCACATAGTTCTGAAAGAAGAAAAATTGTTTGATTTAGGGAATACCCTTTTGAAATTTTTTTTTGAGTCCGGTTACGAGGTTTGAATAGTAGGTATGAATCATAGTCCAAATATTTCTTTTCTTGATCTATTCGATATATTTCGTGCTCCGGAAACTAGAATAAATATAAATATCCGACGAGGTAGAATCATCTCTATCAAGATGACAGATCCATTTTCTGTATATCAATAGGATCAATTATAACAAGTCACACACTCATATTCCGGAAATACCGAAACAAAGGAATTTCACGGTCGAACTACCAATACCAAAATGGGCTAGAAATCTGAGTCCTAAGTTGTTTTTTTTTTTTTATTAGTACTTCATTGCTCTTATGAACCTAACTTACTGAAATTCCATCCAATAGAACAGAAGAATTATAAATCTCCAAAATAATAGATAGGAATATCGCAAATAGAGCCATTGCGACTCCCATAAGGGGAGTAGTACCCCAGCCCGGAGCTACTTTACCATATTCCGAATTCAACGGTTTCAATAAATCCCCTACAAGAGTTCGTCTTGGCCCAGATCTAGAACTACCCTCAACAGTTTGTGTAGCCATAAATACTATTTCATCGGTTAAGATCTGTTGACTTTGTATACCATTCCGTTGTAGTTGTAAATAAACTATCTTATTGTAGATCCATCGCAATCTTGAAATCTAATAATGGAAACAGCAACCTTAGTCGCCATCTCCATATCTGGTTTACTTGTAAGTTTTACTGGGTACGCCTTATATACTGCTTTTGGGCAACCCTCTCAACAACTAAGAGACCCATTCGAGGAACACGGGGACTAGTCAAAGTAATGAACCTCCTAATATGGCATATTGGGAGGTTCATTACTTCAATTGAGATAATGAAAAATCATTTCATTTTTTTAGTCGGAACCTTAGGAGGGTCTCGAAAAAAGATAGCGAAAAAAATTATCCCTAGAGTAGAGACTAACAGGAATGTATAAACCAATGCTTCCATAGATTCGATCGTGGTTTACAATTATAGCTTCCAAACCTATTTATTTGGGATCATTTATCAGATAAAGAAAGGGAAAGAGTCAAAGAAAAAGCAGTGATTCAAGTCACGATTTCTCCGTCACCTATCCCATGTAAAAAAAAATCAAATTCAAATGTAGGCGAAAAATACCAGAGCAATGTTGTATCAGACTATCTGTCTCCTTGTGGTTGGATCTCCAATTTTTTGGAATGCTCCAAATTCCACTTGAGCATCCAAATCTGGATCAATACCAGCAAAAACATCCCGGAACAAGGTTCTAGCGCCATGCCAAATGTGTCCGAAAAAGAAAAGTAAAGCAAATGAAGCATGCCCGAAAGTGAACCAACCCCTTGGACTGCTACGAAAAACACCGTCGGATTTCAAAGTAGCCCGATCCAATTCAAAAATTTCCCCTAATTGGGCGCGTCTAGCATATTTTTTCACAGTAGCAGGATCACTGTAACTAACTCCATTAAGTTCGCCACCATAGAATTCAACAGTTACACCTACTTGTTCGACACTATACTTTGATTCTGCCCTTCTAAAAGGAACATCAGCTCTCACAATTCCATCTCCATCTACCAAAACTACCGGAAATGTTTCAAAAAAAGTAGGCATACGACGTACAAAAAGCTCGTGTCCTTCTTTATCTCTAAAGATAGGGTGTCCTAACCATCCAACAGCTATTCCATCCCCATTGTCCATTGAGCCCGCTCTGAATAATCCTCCCTTTGCCGGATTATTACCAATGTAATCATAAAAAGCTAATTTTTCGGGAATTTTCGACCAAGCTTCCGATAAACTCAGATTTTCAGCTAGTCCAGCACCAACTCTTCGATATATTTCTTGCTGAAAATATCCCTGATCCCACTGATAACGAGTGGGGCCAAATAATTCAATCGGGGTAGTTGCTGAACCATACCACATAGTTCCAGCAACAACGAAAGCTGCAAAAAACACAGCAGCGATACTACTGGAAAGGACAGTTTCAATATTTCCCATACGTAATCCTTTGTATAGACGTTGAGGCGGACGGACACTAAGATGGAATAGACCTGCTAATATGCCTAATGTCCCCGCTGCAATATGATGAGAAGCTATGCCTCCTGGAACAAAAGGATCAAAACCTTCCGCGCCCCACGCTGGATTTACAGGTTGTACTTTTCCAGTTAGTCCATAAGGATCGGACACCCATATTCCAGGACCATACAAGCCTGTTACATGAAATGCACCAAAGCCAAAGCAAGCCACCCCTGAAAGAAATAAATGAATTCCAAAAATCTTGGGCAAATCCAAAGAGGGTTTTCCCGTACGTTCATCACAGAATATTTCTAGGTCCCAATACACCCAATGCCAGATAGCTGCCAAGAAGCACAAGCCGGAAAACACAATATGTGCACCTGCCACACCTTCGTAACTCCAAATACCCGGATTCGTTATAGTTCCCCCTGTAATACTCCAACCGCCCCATGAATTGGTTATTCCTAAACGAGTCATGAAGGGTATAACGAACATACCCTGTCTCCACATTGGATCAAGAACGGGGTCAGAGGGATCAAAAACCGCTAATTCGTATAGAGCCATTGAACCGGCCCAACCAGAAACTAAAGCTGTATGCATTATGTGGACAGAAAGTAACCGACCGGGATCATTCAATACAACGGTATGAACACGATACCAAGGCAAACCCATGGAAATACCCCTTTATCAAAGATAAATAGACACTATGTAACTTTATCGCATTGGACTAAAAAACTAAAAAAAAATATATATATATACTATGTACCTAACCTTTTTCAGTAGATTATCTATGAACAAGGGTTAATTTTGATTCCGTTACATTGGGAATAATGGAAAATTTCTGTTCGTAGGAACAAAGAGAAGCAGATCTATTCTATACCCGATAAGTAACAATACGCAATGGGAAATTGGTTTCATTTTTGGAAAACGAATGCATAAACACTTGTTGATTATTCGAACGATCCCCTCATAAGAATTTTTCTTTATTCATTCCGTATTTCTGTATGAACCCTCCAATCTATGTATAAAATAGTAGAAACAGAAATAAAAATTATGAAGACAATAAATTCATTGTTACGTTTCCACATCAAAGTAAAATATAGTACTTTAATTTATTTTTTTTTTTAATGCCCATTGGTGTTCCAAAAGTACCTTTTCGGAGTCCTGGAGAGGAAGATGCAGTTTGGGTTGACGTATAGTGCGACTTGTCAGACATATTGGGTCATATGGGATTTCCCCGTTCTCTCTCCCGATCGAGATATCCTCTGTTTCGCCCAAGAAAGATTGATTGAACCTTCAAAAACTCGGAGCGCGAAGTACAATTAAATCAATTTTTTTTAGAGATCAATAATCTAAATTAGAAGAATTTATGGTTGGCTTGTACCAATAAAATGAAATATTCAGGCTCCATTCAGAAAATACCAAAATTGGTAATATAGGTACCATTACCACTTGTATCATAAAGGATTTTTATACCCTAGGGGTTATCTCAAACTACCAATCAATGGATGGTATAATAAATATATCAAATAGTTTGGCGGAAGGCATGAAAAGAATTGAAAAAAATCGTAGCAAAAAAAAGTGGCACTGACATAATTTGCCCTATATGTGCAAATATAATTCGTATAGATATTTACCCGGAGTAGAACATGAACCTAAAAGAATTAAATGGGCCCATTTAGGAACAAGAAAATAACATCGTGATTTGAATCTCGATGAAACAATACATCAATGAGAGGTTAGTTCAATAAGTTTTTTGAATTCTTTTTTTTATTATAGATAGGGTTTTCTAGGGAAGGAAGCAAAAGCTTATGATGTTTCTTGAAAAATGGAATAATATAAGAAAAAGTCCCTTCATTTTCATTAGAGAAAAACAAAAAACCCTGTTAAAAAAAAAAAAAGAAATAGGACTGGAATCGACACATTGATTTTTTTTTTCGCAATTTTTTTGAACCGTATGCATCCAAAGGTGCATGTACGGTTCCTAAAGGATACAATTTTGTCCTAATCAACCGACTTTATCGAGAAAGATTACTTTTTTTAGGCCAAGAGGTCGATAGCGAGATCTCGAATCAACTTGTTGGTCTTATGGTATATCTTAGTATAGAGGACGATACTAAGGATCTTTATTTGTTTATAAACTCCCCCGGTGGATGGGTAATACCAGGAATAGCTATTTATGATACTATGCAATTTGTGCCACCTGATGTACATACAATATGCATGGGATTAGCCGCTTCAATGGGATCTTTCATTCTGGTCGGAGGAGAAATTACCAAACGTCTAGCATTCCCTCACGCTTGGCGCCAATGAGTTTTTTATTTGAAAAAAAAAAAGACTATGCCTTCGCCATATGGAACATGAATAATAAGTAATAATAGCATGGCATTTTAAGTTCGATATCAACAAACCTTTTTTGTTTTTTCATAACATGAAATTATGTATCGAAATAGTAGTATGAAACAAAGGTTATTTCCGATTTGATCTTATACGTCGGAGGTCTGTTTCAGCGTCACAAACAAACCATTTTTCTTACACACCAGAAGTGCCTTTCTGATATTAATGTTATAAAAAAAAAGAAAAAAAAAAGATCTTTTTTCCTTACCTTATTTGATCGGATCAGAAAAAACCTTGGGATTGCTAAATTAAAGACGAGATAAATAAGAAATATATAAAGCAACAGAACCATCATAGTATTTTTGACTTCTACGAAAGGAAGGGTGGTAAATGGATCATTCAACGATCTGGATCGGATGGATTCTATTTGTTTCTGGTACCTTTGTCCCCTTCTTTGGCGGACAGAAGGGAAAGGTCAATTCCATTGCAGAGCCGTATGCAATGTACAAAAGATGCCTGTACGGTTGTTCAATTCTATCTTTTTCTTATTGTTATTTTTATTCCTTCCCTTCGACCAATCGTGTGAGATAGAGGAGCCGCTCATGATGGATGTTATATAATCAGGGTTATGATTCACCAACCTGCTAGTTCTTTTTATGAGGCACAAGCAGGGGAATTCATCCTGGAAGCAGAAGAACTACTGAAACTTCGCGAAACCCTCACAAGGGTTTATGTACAAAGAACGGGCAACCCCTTATGGGTTGTATCCGAAGACATGGAAAGGGATGTTTTTATGTCAGCAACAGAAGCCCAAGCTTATGGCATTATTGATCTTGTAGCGGTCGAAAATGCTGGGGATCTCGTGTAAATCCATGATTCCATTTCAAACCGTAAATTGAATTTTCCGTGATTTGATATTGAATATTTTTATTTTATCCAAGTAAAATATTCATTCAATTGAAGGGAAAAAATTGATAATCATCAGGTTAAGATCGATCTAAACCAGCCCATTATAATCCCATCATATATATATACGATTCAACATGCCAACTATTAAACAACTTATTAGAAACGCAAGACAGCCAATCAGAAATGTCACGAAATCTCCTGCTCTTCGAGGATGCCCTCAGCGTCGAGGAACATGTACTAGGGTGTATGTGCGACTCGTTTAGATCATGAGCTCGAACAAATGAGACAATTGTTCCAGTACCAATGATTAGTACCAATGAATAGATAGAATGGAAAAAATGGAAGAATACTGTTTACTATCTAAACTAAAAATAAAGATGTATCATATACCTCTATTGATTGTGTATGAATTTTATGGTTTCTGTTGGTGCAAATCCAATCACCTCGATTTGAGATGAAAATCAATTCTCCATTGGTAGCAAAAGGTTATCCATTAAGCGGGGAAATAATATTTAAGAAGCAAAACAATTATGCTCCTATTCTTGAAATAACGGACTAACAGGGTCAGCTACCTAGCCAACTTTCATAATTAAATGCCGTCACTGTATGGATAGCTCTCATTGTGAAAAGACCTATTACTGTATAATTCATGGGTAGAGCCCAAAAGTGCGAACTGTACAAGTTACCAAAAACATTGATTAAATGGAATGGGAGAAAGAGCTCCGGTGTATAGAGAGGACCTCACCGTTTAAGAAGTAACCATAGAAACGAAGGAATCCACTATTTATTTTTATTTTAAATAATTTATAAATTAATTTATTTTACAAATTTTTTTTATTATTGATTGGTCTAATTTCTTATTTCCACAAGCGAAATACCTGACTCAAAGAAATAAAATAAAAAATTGTGGTTGGGAAGGTTATAGTAGCAAAAGCCATTGGAATTTATATTTTATATATCGGAATAATCCGTTTTGTTATTAATTGAACCGGGGAAAAAGAATGACTGAACGAACAGAAATCAATTAGTTATTCATCAAAGTTTAATTTGATTAAATGACCAGAGTTAGACGAGGATATACAGCTCGGAGACGCCGAACAAAAATTCGTTTATTTGCATCAAGCTTTCGAGGGGCTCATTCAAGACTTACTCGAACTATTACTCAACAGAAAATGAGAGCTTTGGTTTCCGCTTATAGAGATAGAGGTAGGCAAAAGAGAGATTTTCGTCGTTTGTGGATCACTCGGATAAATGCAGTAACTCGTGAGAACGAGGTTTCCTATAGTTATAGTAGATTGATACATAATCTGTACAAGAGGCAATTGCTTCTTAATCGTAAAATACCTGCGCAAATAGCTATATCAAATAAAAATTGTCTTTGCATCATTTCCAAAAAGATTATCAAATAAAAGAGATTATAAAATTATATACAGGAATGGTTGAAACAAAATTCCCCGGAGAATAAACTCCGGGAAGATAGAATAAAAATAAATTAAGATAAGTAGTATGAATGAACGAACATGTTTCAATAAAAGAAAGGATTTATTCTTACCCATTTTTTTATTACAACACAATAATGAAATACGGATTCTAGTCTTTTTCAAAAACTTCAATGTTGAGTTCAGATTGAAGTTTTGGGCCAATTGAGGAGTATAGTATGCCTATTTTATTTTTTTCTGGTTCTAGGACCAGTAGCTCTAGAGATCGACTCGGTTCTTTCAAATTGTCTCTCATTATTAAGAAAAGGTAACGAAGATAAAATACGAGCTTGTTTTATAGCAATAGTAATTAATCGTTGTTGTTTCAAGGTTAATCTATTCACTCGTCTAGATAATATTTTTCCTTGTTCACTAATAAATCGACTAATTAAACTCATATTTCTATAATCAATTCGATCCCCCGATCCAATTGGGGGC